ATCTTTATTGTTGTTATTATATAAAATACAGTGAATTATTTATAAGCCTAAGGGACTTATGATTAAAAAAATAAACAAATATATATATAAAATTTTATTATTAATATAAAACAATTATATAAATTAATAATTAATTATTATGTAATTAATTATAATATAAATTATTAAATAAAATTTTATTTAATATTGTTAAAATTTATAAATTTAAATATTAATATATTTATAATAATAAATTTATTTATATTTATTTAATATTATAATTATATTAAATTTTTAAATTAAATTATAATTATAAAATTATAAATATTTAATTATTTTATTTTAGTTAAAATTTTTATTATTATATTATTTTACATGTAAATTTTTGTATGAATTAATTTTATTTTTAAAAAATGAAATTATTTATTTATTCGCAGTAAATAAAATTAAATAAAAAAGAAATTTTGTTTTAGTAATTATATATAAAATATTGGTAAAATTTGTGCCAGCTACCGCGGTTATACAAATAATATAAATAAAAATATTTTGATAATAATTAAATTAAAAATAAAATTTTAATATAATTGTGAATTTATTAAGTGAAATTTTTAAATTTATAAATTTATTAATTAATAGATTAATTGAAGTTAAAAAAATTTTAATATAAACTAGGATTAGATACCCTATTATAAAAATTAAATTAAAAATATCTAAGTAGTATTAGTTATATTCTTAAAATTTAAAAAATTTGGCGGTATTTTAGTCTATTTAGAGGAATCTGTTTTATAATTGATAATCCACATTGAACCTTACTTAAATTTGTAAAATTTGTATATCGCCGTCATCAGAATATATTATAAGATATAATTTTCTTAATATTATTAAAAATAATATGTCAGGTCAAGGTGCAGTTAATGTTTAAGTAAAAATGGATTACAATAAATTTATTTATATGGATATATTTTTGAAAATAAAATATTGAAAGTGGATTTAAAAGTAATAAAAAAAAGATTATTTTTATGATTTTAGCTCTAAAATATGTACATATTGCCCATCGTTCTTATTTTTAAAATAAGATAAGTTGTAACATAGTAGATGTACCGGAAGGTGTATCTAGAAAGACAATTTAAAGCTTAAAAAGTAAAGTATTTCATTTACATTGAAAAGAAATTTGTGCAATTCAATTTAAATTGAATTAAATTTTATTTATTAATATTTTTTTTTATTTAAAAATTAATAAAAATAATTTTATAAATTTTAGTTTTAGTATTTTTTAAAAAAAAAATAATTTTAATTATAGTTTATTAGTATTGTAAAAGAAAATTGAAATAATTTGAAAAATTTTTATTTTAAAAGAAAATTTAATTTATTGTACCTTGTGTATCAGGGTTTATTAAATAATTAATAATTATAGTTATTTTTTTCGAATTTTAAAGATTTAATTATATAAAAAAGTTATTGTAGAATAATTATTTTGAATATATAATTAGAAATGAAATGTTAATCGTTTTAAAATATATCTAGTTTTTTTAGAAATAAATTTAATTTAGATTTATTAATTTAATAAATTAATTTTTAAAATTTATTAAATTAATAGAATTAATATTTTAAGGGATTAGCTTTAAAATAAATTTTTAAATTTAAGTAAATATTAAATTAAATGTAAGCTTAAGATTAGTTATCATTAATAAATTTGTTATAAATTATTAATTAATAATTATTATTTATTTATAAATTAAATTATTTATAAAAATTTATATTAAAATTTTTAAAATATAAAAATTATGGTAAAATTAGTATATAAATTTTATAATAATATTTTTATTTGAAAGGTTTAAATAAGGAATTCGGCAAATTTTATATTCACCTGTTTATCAAAAACATGTCTTTTTGAATATTTATTTAAAGTCTAACCTGCCCACTGATTATTTTAAAGGGCCGCAGTATTTTGACTGTGCAAAGGTAGCATAATCAATAGTCTTTTAATTGAAGGCTTGTATGAATGGTTGAATGAGATATAAACTGTCTTTTTTAAAATTTTATAGAATTTTATTTTTTAATTAAAAAGTTAAAATATAATTAAAAGACGAGAAGACCCTATAGATCTTTATTTTTGTTTTTTATAATTTAAAAAGATTAAAAAAATTTATAATTAAATAAAAAATTTTACTGGGGTGGTATTAAAATTTAAAAAACTTTTATTATTTTTTACATAAATATATGAATAATTGATCCAATTTTATTGATTAAAAAATTAAGTTACCTTAGGGATAACAGCGTAATTTTTTTTTAGAGTTCATATCGACAAAAAAGATTGCGACCTCGATGTTGGATTAAGAGTTATTTTTAGGTGTAGAAGTTTAAAGTTTAAGTCTGTTCGACTTTTAAATTCTTACATGATCTGAGTTCAAACCGGTGTAAGCCAGGTTGGTTTCTATCTTTAATAAATTATTATATTATAGTACGAAAGGACCTAATATAAAAAATATAAATTTTATTATTTTGAGTTATATTAATATTAATTACTATTTTGGCAGATTAGTGCAATAAATTTAGAATTTATTTATATAATATAATTATTATAAATAGTATTGTATTTTTTAGATTATTATTTAAGTTTTATTGGAAGATTATTATTAGTAATTTGTGTATTAGTAGGAGTAGCTTTTTTAACTTTATTGGAACAAAAGGTTTTAGGATATATTCAAATTCGAAAAGGTCCTAATAAAGTTGGATTTATTGGTTTATTACAACCTTTTAGTGATGCTGTAAAATTATTTACTAAGGAAATTACTTATCCATTATTATCTAATTATATTTTTTATTATTTTTCTCCTATTTTATCTTTATTTTTGTCTTTAATGATTTGAATAAGAATACCTTATTTAATTAAATTGTATTCATTTAATTTAGGAGTTTTATTTTTTTTATGTATTACAAGAATAGGAGTATATATAGTAATAATTGCTGGGTGATCTTCTAATTCTAATTATGCTTTATTAGGAGGTTTACGAGCAGTTGCTCAAACTATTTCATATGAAGTTAGATTAGCTTTAATTTTATTAAGTTTTATTTTTTTAATTGGAGATTATAATTTGTTGAATTTTTATGAATTTCAAAGAAATATATGATTTATTGTTTTTTGTTTTCCTTTAGCATTAGTATGATTTGCTTCATGTTTAGCTGAAACTAATCGAACTCCTTTTGATTTTGCAGAAGGTGAATCAGAATTAGTTTCTGGATTTAATGTAGAATATAGAAGAGGGGGATTTGCATTAATTTTTTTAGCTGAATATTCAAGAATTTTATTTATGAGAATATTATTTAGATTAATTTTTTTAGGTGGGGATATTTATAGTATTTTTTTTTTTTTAAAAATTGTTATTATTTCATTTTTATTTATTTGAGTTCGAGGTACTTTACCTCGGTTTCGTTATGATAAATTAATATATTTAGCTTGAAAAAGATTTTTACCTATATCTTTAAATTATTTATTTTTTTTTATTGGAATTAAAATTTTTTTAATATTTTTATTAATTTAATGAATTTTATTTAGTATAAAAAAAAAATTAATAGAAGATTTTACTTCTTTCTTATGTTTTCAAGACAAATACTATAAAAGCTTATTAATTAATTTAATAATTTATCTCAATATTTAGCTAATAGAGGATTAACAAGAAAATATAAAAAATATAAAACAGTTAATATTTGTCCAATTAAAATATAAGGATCTTCTACTGGACGAGCTCCAATTCAAGTTAATAAAGAAGCAATAATAACTATATTTCAAAATAAAATTTGATTTAAAGGATAAAATTGGAATCCTCGAAATTTATTAAAATAAGTAAAAGGAAGAATTATAAGAATAGCAATAGATAAAACTAAAGCAATTACTCCTCCTAATTTATTTGGAATAGATCGTAAAATTGCATAAGCAAATAAAAAATATCATTCTGGTTGAATATGAACAGGGGTTACTAATGGATTAGCTGGAATAAAATTTTCTGGATCTATTAATAAATAGTTAAATTTTCAAATAAAAGTTATTAAAATTCAAATGAAAATAATAAAACCAACTAAGTCCTTAAAAATAAAATAAGGATGAAAAGGAATTTTATTAGTATTTCTATTGATTCCTAAAGGATTATTTGATCCTGTTTGATGTAAAAATATTAAATGAATTATTGTTAAAGCTAGAATAACAAAAGGTAAAATAAAATGAAAAGTAAAAAATCGAGTTAAAGTTGCATTATCAACAGCAAATCCTCCTCAAATTCATTGAACTAAATCATTTCCTAAATAAGGAATAGCTGATAAAAGATTGGTAATAACAGTTGCTCCTCAAAATGATATTTGTCCTCAGGGTAAAACATAACCTAAAAATCCAGTTGCTATTAAAATAAATAAAATAATTACTCCAATTATTCATGTTGGAATAAATAAAAATGAATTATAATAAACTCCTCGTCCAACATGAATAAATAAACAAGCAAAAAAAAAAGAAGCTCCATTAGCATGACAAATTCGTAAAAATCATCCATTATTTACATCTCGATAAATATGATTAACACTATTAAATGCTGTTTCAATATCAGCTGTATAATGTATTGCTAAAAAAAGTCCAGTTAAAATTTGAATAATTAAACATAAACCTAATAATGATCCAAAATTTCATCAGGCAGAAATATTTAAGGGAGTAGGTAAATCAATTAATGAATTATTTATAATTTTTAATAAAGGGTGAGTTTTTCGAAAAGGTTTATTCATTAATTTATTGGGCGTAAAGGTCCATAATTTTTTTTTGTAATTTTTACAGTTATTAATAAAGTTAAAAATAAGTAGTTAATTAATAAAATAGTAATTATATTTACTGGAAAATTATATATTTTATTTAATGAAATAATATCTTCATTTATAAATGAATAATTTATTAAAGAATATATTTCATTATTAAAAATAAAATTTTCGTATAATAATTTATCAAAAATTAAAAATAGAATTATAGATATAAAAAAATAAAATCAAAATAATATTCTTAATTTAATTGAAAATGAAAATATTTCATTAGAAGATAATGAAGTAATATAAATAAAAAGAATTAATATTCCTCCAATAAAAATTAAAAATAAAATATAAGAAAATCAAAAAGTTTGAGTTAAAATTCCTATAATTATAGAAATTAAACATGTTTGAATAAATAAAATTAAACCTATAGCTAAAGGATGTTTTATTTGTATAAAAATAAAAGATACAATAAATGATATAAGAGTTAAAAATATATAAATTTCAAGAAATAGTTTATAAAAATATTAATTTTGGGAATTAAAGATAAAGAAGTTTCTTTTTTCTTGAAGTTTTAAAAAATAAAATTTTATTTTTAGTTTACAAGACTAATGTTTTATTTAAACTATTAAAACAAATTAATGATAAATAATTTTATTTATATTTTTTTTATACTTATATTTTTATTTAGATGTTTAACTTTTATTTCTAGACGAAAGCATTTATTATGTACTTTATTAAGATTAGAATTTATAGTATTAATTTTATTTAGAATTATATTATTATATTTAAGATTTATAAGTTTTGAGGGATATTTTAGAATATTTTTTTTAAGATTTTGTGTTTGTGAAGGAGTTTTAGGTTTATCAATTTTAGTTTCTATAATTCGAACTCATGGAAATGATTATTTTCAAAGATTTTCTGTATTACAATGTTAAAATTAATATTTGGAGTAATATTTATATTTTTTATATTTTTTTATAAAAAAATATTTTGAGTAGTTCAAAATATATTATTTATATTTTCATTTATTTTTATATTAATAATTACATTTAATTATTATTTTTGTAAAATTTCTTATTATTTTGGAATAGATATAATTTCTTATGGATTAATTATATTAAGATTATGAATTTGTTCATTAATATTAATAGCAAGAGAAAAAGTATTAAAAATAAATAATTATAGAAATTTATTTTTAATAATAATTGTTTTTTTATTAATAATATTAATTTTAACTTTTAGTTCTTTAAGAATATTTATGTTTTATTTATTTTTTGAAAGAAGATTAATTCCAACATTATTTTTAATTTTAGGATGAGGTTATCAACCTGAACGAATACAAGCAGGAGTTTATTTGTTATTTTATACTTTATTAGCTTCTTTACCTTTATTAATTGGTATTTTTTATATTGAAAGAATAAACAAAACTTTAAGAATTTATTTATTAAATTATTTATATTTTTGTAATTTTAATTTTTTATATTTATGTATAGTATTTGCATTTTTAGTAAAAATACCAATATTTTTAGTTCATTTATGATTACCAAAAGCTCATGTAGAAGCTCCAGTTTCAGGATCAATAATTTTAGCAGGGGTTTTATTAAAATTAGGAGGATATGGATTATTACGAATTTTTTCTATATTACAACTTTTAGGTATAAAATTTAATTATTTTTGAATTAGAATTAGATTAATTGGGGGAGTATTAGTGAGATTAATTTGTTTATTTCAAATAGATTTAAAATCATTAATTGCTTATTCATCAGTTGCTCATATAGGAATTGTATTAAGAGGATTAATAACAATAAGATATTGAGGATTAAATGGTTCTTATACTTTAATAATTGCTCATGGTTTATGTTCTTCTGGTTTATTTTGTTTAGCTAATATTTCTTATGAACAAATAGGTAGTCGAAGAATATTAATTAATAAAGGGATATTAAATTTTATACCAAGAATAGCTTTATGATGATTTTTATTATGTTTAGGAAATATAGCTGCACCTCCTACATTAAATTTATTAGGTGAAATTTCTTTAATAAATAGAATTGTAAGATGATCTTGGTTAACAATAATTGGATTAGCATTTTTATCATTTTTTAGAGCTGCATATACTTTATATTTATTTTCTTATAGTCAACATGGAAAAATTTATTCTGGGATTAATTATTTTTTTTCTGGAATAAATCGTGAATATTTATTATTAATATTACATTGATTACCTTTAAATTTATTAATTATAAAAAGAAATTTTTGTATATTATGACTTTAATTATTTAAATAGTTTAAAAAAAATATTGATTTGTGGTGTCAATGATATGATAATTTCATTTTAGATCGTGTTAAATAATAAAATTTGTGTTAATAGATTTTATATTTTATTTGTAATTAGAATAACATTATTTTTTTTGTCAATAAAATTTTTATTAGAAGATTTAATTTATTTTATTGAATGAGAAATTATTTCTTTACATTCTATATCAATTGTAATAACATTTTTATTTGATTGAATAAGATTAATATTTATATCATTTGTATTATTAATTTCTAGAATAGTAATTTTTTACAGAAAAGAATATATACAAGAAGATTTTAATATTAGTCGATTTATTTTATTAGTATTAAGATTTGTAATGTCAATAATAATATTAATTATTAGTCCAAATTTAATTAGAATTTTATTAGGATGAGATGGTTTAGGATTAGTTTCATATTGTTTAGTTATTTATTTTCAAAATGTAAAATCTTATAATGCAGGAATATTAACAGCTTTATCAAATCGAATTGGAGATGTAGCTTTATTATTAGCTATTGCTTGAATATTAAATTATGGAAGTTGAAATTATATTTATTATTTAGATTTAATAAATAAAGAATTTCAAATAATAATTATTGGTTATTTAGTAATATTAGCTGCTATAACTAAAAGAGCTCAAATTCCTTTTTCTTCTTGACTTCCAGCGGCAATAGCAGCCCCTACTCCTGTTTCTGCATTAGTTCATTCATCAACTTTAGTAACTGCGGGGGTTTATTTATTAATTCGATTTAATGTATTATTAGTAAATTCTTTATCAGGACAAATTTTATTATTAATTTCAGGATTAACTATATTTATAGCAGGATTAGGAGCAAATTTTGAATTTGATTTAAAAAAAATTATTGCTTTATCAACTTTAAGACAATTAGGTTTAATAATAAGAATTTTATCTTTAGGATATTATAAATTAGCATTTTTTCATTTATTAACTCATGCATTATTTAAAGCTTTATTGTTTATATGTGCAGGTGTAATTATTCATAATATAAAAAATATACAAGATATTCGAGTTATAGGAAATTTAAGAATAAGAATACCTTTAACTTGTAGATGTTTTAATATTGCAAATTTAGCTTTATGTGGAATACCATTTTTAGCAGGATTTTATTCAAAGGATTTAATTTTAGAGACTGTAATATTATCTTATGTAAATTTTTTTTCTTTTTTTCTTTTTTTTTTTTCTACTGGTTTAACAGTAAGTTATTCATTTCGTTTAGTTTATTATTCAATAACAGGGGAATATAGAGGTGTTTCTTTAAATATATTAAATGATTATGGATGAACAATAAGATTTAGAATTTTTAATTTAATAATTATAGCAATTATTGGGGGTAGAATACTAAATTGATTAATATTTTTTAATAATTCAATAATTTGTTTACCTATAATTATGAAAATATTAACTTTATTTGTTTGTATTTTAGGGGGATTAATAGGTTATTTAATTAATAATGTTTATTTTTTTTTTATAAATAAATCATTAAATTTTTATAAAATAAGAGTTTTTATAGGAAGAATATGATTTATACCAATAATTTCAACTTTAGGAATTATCAAAATACCTTTAATTTTAGGATTAAATTGTTTTAAAATTTTTGATCAAGGATGAAGAGAATATTTTGGAGGTCAAATATTATACATTCAATTAAAAAATTATTCATTATATATTCAAGAATTTCAAAATAATAATTTAAAAATTTATTTAATAAGTTATTTATTATGATTATTTATATTAATTTTAATATTTAATTAAATTTAAATAGCTTATATTTAGAGCGTAACATTGAAGATGTTAAAGAAATTATAATAATTTTTAAATATTTATGAAAAATAAAATTTTATTTTTACATTGAAAATGTAATGTTTTAATTAAACTACAAAAATAAAAATATGATGATCAAGAAAAAGCTGCTAACTTTTTTCTTTAATGGTTTAATTCCATTTATATTTTTAATTGGAATAAAAAATTCAATGATATCATTAACAGTAATATACCTCTATTTTGGTTTCAATTAATAAGATAAATTGAATAAAATCAATATTTTTTAAATGCAAATTAAATGTTATAATTAACTATTATCCTAAAATAAGGGTGAAAATTTTCACCTAAAATTAGGTCGAAACTAATTGCAATTTATCGCTTCAAATTTAAAAAAATTAATTATTTCATTCAAGAGCTCCTTGATTTCATTCATGATATAATCCAATTAAAAGAATTAAAATAAAAATTAATCTAGTAATTATTCAGTTTATTAAATTGGAAGATTTAATAATTAAAATTATTGGAAGAATTAAAGCAATTTCTACATCAAAAATTAAAAAAATAATAGCAATTAAAAAAAATCGTAAAGAAAAAGGTAAACGAGAATAATTTATTGGATCAAATCCACATTCAAAAGGAGAACATTTTTCTCGATCTATAAATGTTTTTTTTGAAATTAATGTAGAAATGAATATTATAATTAAAGTAATTAAAAAAATAATTAAACTAAAAATAAAAATTAAATAAATTATTTATACTAAAATTATTTAGTCCATGTAATTGGAAGTTACATATACAATTATATACTTTATAAATATCTACCTCATCAATAAATTGAAATATATAAAAATAATCAAACTACATCAACAAAATGTCAATATCAAGCAGCAGCTTCAAATCCAAAATGGTGAGTTTTAGAAAAATGATTAAAGATATGACGAAAAAAACAAATTAATAAAAATGAGGTTCCAATTAAAACATGTAATCCATGGAATCCAGTAGCTATAAAAAAAGTAGAACCATAAATATTATCTGCAATAGTAAAATAAGATTCTATATATTCATAAGCTTGAAGAATTGAAAAATAAATTCCTAATAAAATTGTAAAAAATAAACTTTGAGTAGCTTGTGTATGATTATTTTCTATTAAACTATGATGTGCTCAAGTTACTGTAATTCCTGAAGATAATAAAATTGTTGTATTTAATAAAGGAATATTAAAAGGATTAAAAGCAATAATTCCTAATGGGGGTCAAATTATTCCTAATTCAATTGTTGGGGATAAACTTCTATGAAAAAAAGCTCAGAAAAAAGAAACAAAAAAAAATACTTCTGAAACAATAAATAAAATTATTCCTCATCGTATCCCTAGAGTTACAATAAATGTATGAAGTCCTTGAAAAGTTCTTTCTCGAGAAATATCTCGTCATCATTGATATATTGTTAATATAGTTATGAAAGTTCCTAATAAAAGTATTGATATATTATATTGATGAAATCATTGAATTAAACCAGATATTATTGTTATTGCTCTAATAGCTCCTGTTAATGGTCATGGACTATAATCAACTAAATGGAAAGGGTGATTTGAATGTGTAGACATTAATTAATTTACTTCTCTTGAATAAAGAGTTCTAAGAATTGCAAAAACATAAGATTGAATAATAGCAACTGCAGATTCAAGAACTAGTAAGGCAATTTGAGTTATTAAAATTACTGATAAAATTAAATAAGAAGTAGATATTGGTCCAGTATTTCCTAATAAAGTTAAAAGAAGATGACCTGCAATTATATTAGCAGTTAATCGAACTGCTAAAGTTCCTGGACGAATTACATTACTAATTGTTTCAATACATACTATAAAAGGTATTAAAACATTAGGAGTTCCTTGGGGAACTAAATGAGCAAATATATGTTGAGTATGATTAAATCATCCATAAATTATAAATCTAAATCATAAAGGAAATGCTAAAGTTAAAGTTAGTGTTAAATGACTTGTTCTGGTAAAAATATAAGGAAATAAACCTAAAAAATTATTAAATATAATTAAAGAAAATAAAGAAATAAATATTAATGTTCTTCCATTATAATTTACAGAATTAAAAAGTAATTTAAATTCTTTATGTAAAGTAATTAAAATATTATTTCAAATAATTTGGAATCGATTAGGTATTAATCAATAAGTGGAGGGAATAATTAATAATCCAATAAAAGTTCTAGTTCAATTTAAAGATAAATTAAATAATGTTGTTGAAGGGTCAAAGACAGAAAATAAATTAGTTATCATTTTCAATTTAAAGAATTTTTTTTAAATATTAAAGATTGAGATGTTTGAGGTAGAGATAAAATATTACAATAATATGTTTTTATAATAAACAATATAAATGTAATAGAAAAAATAAAGAATAAAGTTAATCAACTAATTGGAGCTATTTGAGGAATTAAAAAATATTAGATTTAAACTAATATTTTTAGTTTGACATACTAAAGTTTTTTTTGTTTTAAACTAATTTTTTAAGTTTTTATATCATTAGAAGTAAGTGCTAATTTACTATTATATGATTTAAGAGATCATTACTTGCTTTCAGTCATCTAATGAATTAATAGAAGATGAAACTCATTTAATAAAAAAATTTATAGGAATTCTTTCAATTACAATTGGTATAAAACTATGATTAGCTCCACAAATTTCTGAACATTGACCAAAAAATAATCCAGGTTGATTTATAAGAAAATTAGTTTGATTTAATCGTCCAGGAGTAGCATCAATTTTAATTCCTAAAGATGGAATAGTTCAAGAATGAAGAACATCAGTTGCTGTTACTAATACACGAATTTGATTATTATAAGGAAGAATAATTCGATTATCAACATCTAATAATCGAAATCTATTTATTTCAAGATTATCAGAAGGAATTATATAAGAATCAAATTCTAAATTTAAAAAATTAGAATATTCATATCTTCAGTATCATTGATGACCAATAGTTTTTAATGTAATTAAAGGTGAATTAATTTCATCTAATAAATATAATAATCGAATTGAAGGAAGAGCAATAAATATTAAAATAATTGCAGGAAGAATTGTTCAAATAATTTCAATAGTTTGTCCATGAAGGAGATAACGATTAGTAAATTTATTAAAAAATAATATAAATATAATATAAGCAATTAATGTAGTAATTATAATTAAAATTAAAATTGTATGATCATGGAAAAAATTTAATTGTTCTATTAAAGGAGATAATCTATTTTGAAGACCAAGATTTGATCATGTTGCCATTAATTCTAATAAAAGAATAAAATCTTTATATATGAAGCTTAAATTCATTGCACTAATCTGCCATATTAGAAATTAGAAGAAAGTAAAGGTAATTCAGAATAAGAATGTTCTATAGGAGGTATAGAATGATATCATTCAATAGAAGAAGAAAGTTGTATAGGGAAAGATGGAGTTCGTTGAGTAATTATTCTTTCTCAAATAATAAATAAAAAAAATAAAATTGCAAATAATGAAATTATTCTTCCTAAAGAAGAAATAATATTTCATGTTAAATAACTATCAGGAAAATCAGAATATCGTCGAGGTATTCCGGCAAGTCCTAAAAAATGTTGAGGAAAGAAAGTTAAATTTACTCCAATAAATATAATTGAAAATTGAATTTTTAATCATAAAGGATTTATTGTTAATCCTGTTAATAAAGGATATCAGTGAATAAATCCTCCTATAATTGCAAATACAGCTCCTATAGATAAAACATAATGGAAATGGGCTACAACATAATAAGTATCATGTAAAATAATATCAAGAGAAGAATTAGCTAGAATAACTCCTGTTAAACCTCCTACAGTAAATAAAAAAACAAATCCTAAAGCTCATAAAAGAGCAGGACTATAAGTTAATTGAGATCCATGTAAAGTAGCTAATCAACTAAAAATTTTAATTCCTGTAGGAACTGCAATAATTATAGTAGCAGAAGTAAAATAAGCTCGTGTATCTACATCTATACCTACTGTAAATATATGGTGTGCTCAAACAATAAATCCTAAAAGTCCAATAGCTAATATAGCATAAATTATTCCAAGAGTACCAAATGTTTCCTTTTTTCCTCTTTCTTGTGTAATAATATGAGAAATTATTCCAAATCCAGGTAAAATTAAAATATACACTTCTGGATGACCAAAAAATCAAAATAAATGTTGATATAAAATAGGATCCCCTCCTCCAATTGGATCAAAGAATGAAGTATTAAAATTTCGATCTGTTAAAAGTATAGTAATTGCACCTGCTAAAACTGGTAAAGATAAAAGAAGTAAAATAGCAGTAATTACAACAGATCAAACAAATAAAGGTATTCGATCAAGTGTAATTCCTGTTGATCGTATATTAATAACAGTTGTAATAAAATTTACAGCTCCAAGAATAGAAGAAATTCCTGCAAGATGAAGAGAAAAAATAGATAAATCAACAGAAGCTCCAGTATGGGCTAAATTAGAGGAAAGAGGAGGATAAACAGTTCAACCAGTTCCAGCTCCATTTTCTACTATTCTTCCGGCTAAGAGAAGAGTTAAAGAAGGGGGAAGTAATCAAAAACTTATATTATTTATTCGAGGAAATGCTATATCAGGAGCTCCTAATATTAAAGGAACTAATCAATTTCCAAATCCTCCAATTATAATAGGTATAACTATAAAAAAAATTATAATAAAAGCATGTGCAGTAACAATAACATTATAAATTTGATCATTACCAATAAAAGTTCCAGGATGTCTTAATTCTGTACGAATAAGAATACTTAAAGAAGTTCCTACTATTCCGGATCAAGCTCCAAAAATAAAATATAAAGTTCCAATATCTTTATGGTTTGTAGAAAATAATCATTGTCGCAAAAATAAGAATTAAAAGATTAATACAAATATTTTCAGTTTTGAAGACTATTAGTTTATTTAACTTAAATTCTTAAAAAATATAAGGTTCCAATATCTTTATGGTTTGTAGAAAATAATCATTGTCGCAAAAATAAGAATTAAAAGATTAATACAAATATTTTCAGTTTTGAAGACTATTAGTTTATTTAACTTAAATTCTTAAATGATAATATAAATTAAAGAAATTAAAATTAATCCAAAAATAGAAAAAAAATTAAAAATTAAAGAAAAATTTAAATTTTTATAAATGTAATTATTTATTAATATTCAAGTATTTTTATTATAATTTAATATAAAAATTCTATAAGATATTCGTAAATAATAAAATAAAGTAACTAATGAAAAACAAACAATAATAAAAAGAATAAAATAATGATTTAAAAAAATAAGATTTTGAATTACTAGTCATTTAGGTAAAAATCCTAAAAATGGGGGTAATCCTCCTAAAGAAAGTAGATTTAGAAATAAAAAAAAATTAATAATTGGGTTTAAAAATGAAAAATTAAAAATTTGATTAAAATGAAAAATTTTAAAATTATTAAATAATATTACAATTGAACTCGATAAAAAAAAATATAAAAAAAAATAAGTTAATCAAAGTAATTCATTATTTATTATTGCAATTAATATTCAACCTAAATGATTAATTGAAGAAAATGCTATTAATTTTCGTAATGAAGTTTGATTTAATCCTCCTAAAGATCCAATAATTACAGAAAAAATAATGGAAATAATAAAAAAATTATAATTTCAATTATATGAAATTAATATTAATGGGGCAATTTTTTGTCAAGTTATTAAAATTAATCCATTAATTCAATTTAATCCTTCTATAACATTAGGAAATCAAAAATGAAAAGGAGCTGCTCCTCTTTTTAAAAATAATGTTGATAATATTAATAATTCATTAAAATTATTTATTAAAATTCAATTATTATTAAAAATTAATAAATTTAAAATAATAGAAAATAAAAGAATTGATGAAGCAAAAGCTTGAATTAAGAAATATTTTAATCTTCTTTCTGAGGTTATTAAATTTTTTTTACCTTCATTTATTAGGGGGATAAATGAAAGTAAATTAATTTCTAATCCTATTCAAGCTCTTAATCAAGAATTTGAAGAAATTGTAATTAGTGAACCACAAATTAATATAATAAAAAAAATATTAAAATTTTTAATTAAAAAGAAAAGGATTATTACCTTTATGATTGGGGTATGAACCCAAGAGCTTAATTAGCTTATCTTTTATATTTTAGTATATGATGTACAAAAGTTTTTGATACTTTTAGAAATAGTTTAATTCTATTAAATATAAATAATGAATAAAGTTAATAACTTTATGATTTACCCTATCAAGGTAATCCTTTTTATCAGGCAATTCATTTTAATTTTTTATTTTTATTTTATATAATAAAATAAAAAAAACGGAACAAAATTAATATAATTAAAATAATTATTATGATTAAATGGCTGAAAATAGGTAATAAATTGTAAATTTATTTATGAAATATAAAAATTTCTTTAATCAAAACTTTATATTCAAAAATGATATTAGATTGCAATTCTAAAGGAATAATAAATAATTATTAAAGTTTATTAAAATAATATAAATATTTATATAATAATTAAATATTTAATAATATAAAAATTTATTTATATATAAATATTAATTATTAAATATATATATATATATAATATATAAATATTTTATCTTTATTGTTGTTATTATATAAAATATAGTGAATTATTTATAAGCCTAAGGGACTTATGATTAAAAAAATAAACAAATATATATATAAAATTTTATTATTAATATAAAACAATTATATAAATTAATAATTAATTACA